TCAAAAAAGGGGGGTTCCTCCTTTTATCGTTGTATGTGAAAGACATGTATTCTTCAAAATAGATCGTTCTTTTTAGTTATTATCTATACTTATTTCGTGTATGTGGATAATTTTTTTAATATACTCTTTTTAATATACATTGTTTTTTTACTTTAACATATAAATATATAATAAACATACAAATATATATAATACAAATATATTTATATATACATGTATATGTGATATATATATCACATATACGTATGCGCGCACATCACACATCACATATATAAATGACATGAGGGAAAAAAATGGAAGAAAATAAGGGAAAATTAAAATTGATTAAGCCCAGAGTGCTATGTCCATAATTCAAAGTAAGGAGTATCATAAGATTTCTGATAAACATAAGTTTTTTTTTATTGGGTTTCAATCCAATCAATCAGTTACACAACAAGTTAGGTAATTACTCCCTTCCCAAAATGAACTAGAATACCTAGGTATTTTTTTTAATTCGAATATAGATACTATGATCCATATTTGAATAAAAAAAGTACTCTTTTTTTGGTCTAACTCTTTTTCCTTACTATATATAGTATACTATATAATATATTTATTATACTATTATAGTATAATAAATATGTTTATTAATCACAAAAAAAAAATCAGAATAATTAAGAATCCCAATATTTGACTTTTTTTTTTCATATCCTTTTTTTTTGTTTATTTCTTTTATTATTGTTCCTTTCTAAAAGGATAAAAAAGATAAGAATTGGTGAATCGAGAACAATTTGTAATTATAAGAAAAAAGAGTTTCTTTTCTTATGGAACATACATATCAATATGCGTGGATAATACCTTTTCTTCCACTTCCAGTTACTATGTCAATAGGATTTGGACTTCTACTTATTCCGACAGCAACAAAAAATATTCGTCGCATGTGGGCTTTTCCTAGTGTTTTACTCTTAAGTATAGCTATGGTGTTTTCAGCCAATCTGTCTATTCAACAAATAAATGGAAGTTTTATCTATCAATATCTATGGTCTTGGACCATCAATAATGATTTTTCCTTAGAGTTTGGATACTTGATCGATCCACTTACTTCTATTATGTCAATACTAATTACTACTGTTGGAATCATGGTTCTTATTTATAGTGACAAGTATATGTATCACGATCAAGGATATTTGAGATTTTTTGCTTATATGAGTTTTTTTAATACTTCTATGCTGGGATTAGTTACTAGTTCAAATTTGATACAAATTTATATTTTTTGGGAACTTGTGGGAATGTGTTCTTATTTATTAATAGGGTTTTGGTTCACACGACCAATTGCAGCAAGTGCTTGTCAAAAAGCTTTTGTAACTAATCGTGTAGGGGATTTTGGTTTATTGTTAGGAATCTTAGGTTTTTATTGGATAACAGGTAGTTTAGAATTTCGGTATTTGCTCGAAATAACTAATAACTTAATCCAAAATAATGGGGTCAATTCTTTATTTGCTACCTTGTGTGCTTCTTTATTATTCGTCGGTGCAGTTGCTAAATCCGCACAATTCCCCCTTCACGTATGGTTACCTGATGCTATGGAAGGACCCACTCCTATTTCGGCTCTTATACACGCTGCTACTATGGTAGCAGCAGGAATTTTTCTTGTAGCTCGGCTTCTTCCTCTTTTCATAGTCATACCTTATATAATGAATTTCATTTCTTTAATAGGTGTAATAACACTATTATTAGGGGCTACTTTGGCCCTTGCTCAAAGAGACATTAAAAAAAGCTTAGCCTATTCCACAATGTCTCAATTGGGTTATATTATGTTAGCTCTAGGTATAGGTTCTTATCGAGCTGCTTTATTCCATTTGATCACTCATGCCTATTCAAAAGCTTTATTGTTTTTGGGATCCGGATCCATTATTCATTCAATGGAACCTATTGTTGGATATTCACCAGATAAAAGTCAGAATATGGTTCTTATGGGTGGTTTAACAAGATATGTTCCAATTACAAGAACTACTTTTTTATTGGGTACACTTTCTCTTTGTGGTATTCCACCTCTTGCTTGTTTTTGGTCCAAAGATAACATTCTTAATGATAGTTGGTTGTATTCACCAATTTTCGCAGTAATAGCTTATTTCACAGCAGGATTAACCGCATTTTATATGTTTCGGGTATATTTACTTACCTTTGATGGGTATTTCCGCGTTCATTTTAAAAATTACAGTAGCACGAAAAATGGTTCGTTCTATTCCATATCTCTATGGGGAAAAGGAACTCCAAGAGGAGTCAATCCAAATTTACTTTTATCAACAATGAATAAAAAGGTTTCTTTTTTTGCAAAAGAAAGATCCAAAATTGATAATAATGTAAGAAATAGGATACGATACTTTAGTACTTACTTTGGAAATAAATACACTTCCATGTATCCTCACGAATCGGACAATACTATGCTATTTCCTCTTCTTGTATTAGTACTATTTACTTTGTTGGTTGGATCAATAGGAATTTCTTTTGATCAAGGAGTAATAGATTTTGATATATTATCGAAATGGTTAACCCCATCAACAAATCTTTTACATTCAAGTTCTAATTATTCTGTAAATTTGGATGAATTTTTTACAAATGCAATTTTTTCGGTAAGTATAGCAATTTTCGGACTATTCATAGCATATATTTTATACGGATCCGCTTATTCATTTTTCCAGAATTTGGATTTAATCAATTCATTTTTAAAAGGGGGTCCTAAAAGAATTCTTGTGGACCGAATAAAAAATGTGATATACAATTGGTCATATAATCGTGGTTACATAGATATTTTTTATACTAGAGTTTTTACCGTGGGGATAAGAGGATTAACCAAACTAACTCAGTTTTTTGATAGACGTATAATTGATGGAATTACAAATGGTGTTGGTGTTGCAAGTTTTTTTATAGGGGAAGGGATTAAATATATGGGAGGTGGGCGAATCTCGTCTTATCTATTCTTGTATTTATCTTATGTATCAATATTTTTATTTATTTTTTTATTTATAATAAAATAAATTCCTAAAAATGAGATTCATCATTTCAGAGATATAAAAAGAAGAAAAAAAAAATGTTTTGTCTATTCGATCCAAAAAAAGCGGAGAATGCACATTTGCTTGAAACATTTCCCAAATAACCGTTTTACGTCTTTGAGCACGCATGGATCCTTTGATTATATCCCGACGAAAATCCGATTGTTGCGAGTAACGTATCAAAGCCACCTCTTCTGCTTGATCACTATTATTAGTATTATTTGTAGTTGTAATAGGGTTGGTATTCTGATTGTTATCAGTATAAATTACTACGCGTTTGGCTTTTCTTGAACGAATTTCATGATCTTCCTTAGATTCTTCCTCATTTTCTTCCTCCTGTTCTTCCAAATCATCAGTTAATTTGTATGACCACCGAGGAACCCTTTTATGGATTTCTTCTATTCCAATAGATTTATTTCTAATTATTGTTTGATCGTTTGGATCAGTTGTAATTACATCGAATACCCATTTTAAAGCTTTTGTTTGATTTTCAAAATCAATTCTTGTTTGCTCTCTCAATAAAGAATATTTTTTAAAATGCAAAATGGGTGCAGGCTCAAAAGGAAATTCTTTGATTGAGGTTAAGGAATTACCAATATAATTCAGTAATGATTCCCTATCAGGCGGATTCTTTTGATGTTCAAATTTTCTGGAATAATTAGAATTATTAGGAAGTAGCCCATAAATCTTATTTATCCAATTGATTTCTATGGAATCCTCCGTATCTGTAGAAGTGATTAAATCATTCATGATCATATGTGAATAGAATTTTTTTATTGTTCCACGATATGGTCCCCTCAAAAAGGGGTCATACGTTTTGGGCAAGTATTTTTGTTCGTTTTCATCATTGCATAATCTGGTCCTTTTTTCGAGCATATCTAGAGCAAGAAATCCCTTTTCTTTTTCTAGAGCTTTTGTTCGACTTATTAATTCATTGTTCAAGTTGTACTTTTTTTGCTCATTGGTATAAACCCAATAATGATACTGATCCACATGGGATAATTTTTCTGTCGTGTACAAAGACATTTTTCGTTCTATCATTTCCGAAAAAGTCGATAAACTAGGTGGATATGTAAAAGATATTATTTGTTTTCCATCACTTGGACATGTATAAAAAAAATAT